CATTGCGATACCCATCAAAGGAGTCGTTCCCCAGCCAGGAGCTACTTTACCATATTCCGAATTCAACGGTTTCAATAAAGCCCCTACCGTAGTTTGTCTTGGACGAGATCTAGAACTACTCTCAACGGTTTGTGTAGCCATAAATCCGATTGTATTTATTGAGATCTGTTGACTTTGTATACCATTCCACTGTAAATAAAGGATCTTATCAGAGATCCATTGCGGTCTTGAATTCATATAAGAATGGAAACAGCAACCCTAGTCGCCATCTTTATATCTGGTTTACTTGTAAGTTTTACCGGGTACGCCTTATATACCGCTTTTGGGCAACCCTCTCAACAACTAAGAGATCCGTTCGAGGAACACGGAGACTAGTTGAAGTAATGAGCCTCCCAATATTGAATGCTGGGAGGCTCATTACTTCAACGGAGATAATGAAAAATCATTTCTTCGTTGTAATTTTAGGCGGTTCTCGAAAAAAGATAGCGAAAAAAATGATCCCTAACGTCGAGACTAATAGAAATGTATAAACCAATGCTTCCATAGATTCGATTGTGGTTTACAATTATAACTTCCATACCTGTTTATGGGGGATTATTTCCCTGCTAAAGAAAGAGTCAACGAAAGGGTAATGATTCAATCAAGATTTCTATGATCCCCAATGTCAAACCAAATTCCAAAAAGAGAGACTCAAACTACGAAAGAAATTTTGTATCAGACTGCTTGTCTTCTTGTAGTTGGATCTCCTAGTTTTTGGAATGTTCCAAATTCGACTTGAGAATCTAAATCTGGATCAATACCAGCAAAAACATCTCTGAACAAGGTTCTAGCCCCATGCCAAATATGTCCGAAGAAGAAGAGCAGCGCAAAAGAAGCATGTCCAAAAGTAAACCAACCCCTTGGACTACTACGAAAAACACCATCTGATTTCAAAGTAGCACGATCTAATTCAAAAATTTCACCCAATTGAGCACGTCTAGCATATTTTTTGACAGTAGCAGGATCGCTATAACTGACGCCATTGAGTTCGCCGCCGTAGAACTCAACAGTTACACCTACTTGTTCTACGCTATATTTCGATTCTGCTCTTCGAAAAGGAACATCGGCTCGAACAATTCCATCTCCGTCTATCAAAACGACCGGAAATGTTTCAAAAAAAGTAGGCATACGACGTACAAAGAGCTCGCGCCCTTCTTTATCTCTAAATATTGGGTGTCCTAACCACCCAACAGCTATTCCATCCCCATTGTCCATGGAACCTGCCCTGAATAAACCCCCCTTTGCCGGATTATTGCCAATGTAATCATAAAAGGCTAATTTCTCAGGAATTTTCGACCAAGCTTCTGATAAACTTTGATTTTCGGCCAGCCCGGCACTAATTCTTCGATATATTTCTTGCTGAAAGTATCCCTGATCCCATTGATAACGAGTGGGGCCAAATAATTCGATCGGAGTAGTTGCTGAACCATACCACATAGTTCCGGCGACTACAAAAGCTGCAAAAAAGACAGCAGCGATACTGCTGGAAAGTACGGTTTCAATATTACCCATACGTAATCCTTTGTATAGACGTTGGGGCGGGCGGACACTAAGATGAAATAGACCCGCCAATATGCCCAATGTCCCTGCTGCAATATGATGAGAGGCTATTCCCCCTGGAACAAAAGGATCAAAACCCTCTACGCCCCATGCGGGATTTACTGGCTGGACTTTTCCAGTTAGTCCATAAGGGTCAGACACCCATATTCCAGGACCATACAAGCCGGTTACATGAAATGCGCCAAAACCAAAACAAGCCACCCCGGAAAGAAATAAATGAATTCCAAAAATTTTAGGCAAATCTAATGAAGGTTTTCCTGTACGTTCATCAGAAAAAATTTCTAGATCCCAATACACCCAATGCCAAATAGCTGCCAAAAAGCACAAGCCAGAAAACACAATATGTGCCCCGGCCACACCCTCATAACTCCAAATACCGGGATCCGTTACTGTCCCCCCTGTAATACTCCAACCGCCCCAGGAATTTGTTATTCCTAAACGAGTCATGAAGGGTATAACGAACATACCCTGTCTCCACATTGGATCAAGAACGGGATCAGAGGGATCAAAAACCGCTAATTCATATAGAGCCATCGAACCAGCCCAACCGGCAACCAGAGCCGTATGCATTATATGGACAGAAATCAACCGACCAGGATCATTCAATACAACGGTATGAACACGATACCAAGGCAAACCCATGGAAATACCCCTTTATCAAATAAAAATAGATACTATGTAACTTTATTGCATTGTAAAATACTATGACTATCAACGGACCCCTGTTCTGTTCAGTGAATTATCTCGGAGCAAGGGTTAATATTTGTTCTATTCTATTGGTATTGGTAATAATAGAACAATTATGTTTGGAGGAACAAAGAGAAGCAGATCTATTCTATACCCGATAAGTATCAATACGCAATGGGGGTTGATACCTTTTTATATGATCAAATGTCGCCATATTTGTTCATCGTTGGAAGGCTCTAGTCTCTAGAATTAGACTTTAGTTATTCTATCGCCTTTTCTGACCTGTTCTAATGTATTCTAGACGAAATATATGATAAAGAATATCAACCTTTATCGTATATGTTGATGTTGATATTCTGAAGAGACTAACCCGATTATTACGTTTCCATATCAAAGTGAAATATAGTACTTAATTTTTTTTCTTTCAGTTAATGCCTATTGGTGTTCCAAAAGTACCCTTTCGAATCCCGGGAGACGAAGATGCAACTTGGGTTGACGTATAGTGCGACTTGTCAGATATAGTGGGTCATATGGGCTTTCCCCGTTCTCTTCCCCGATCAAGATATCCCCCCTTCGCCGAAGAAAGATTGAGTTACTCGTCGAAAATTCGGAGCGTGAAGTTCAACTAGATCCATTTGTAGGGGGATTTAGACTAATAGTATCAATTAGAATAATTTAGGGTTGGCTTGGTTAAACCAATAAAATGACATGAAGTATCCAGGCTCCGTTTAAACAAATCCCAATTGATAATATATCGATAATTAATGCTTGTATTGTATGAAACCTTATTCCTATTTTCAAATGATAAAAGGAATAAAGCATCTGAACCGCAATTACTCGAATAGAATAGATGAATTCAATATGTTGAATATCCTATTTCTTTGACAAAGGCATGAGCCGAATGAAAAAAGGAAATCTTAGCAAAACAAAAAGAAGCGGTATTAGAAGCATTTGCCCTATATGTGCAAATCAAAATCGAGCATATTTTTACCCGGAGTAGAGCATAAACCTAAAAGAATGAAAGAGAAGAGGCCCCTTCAAGAACAAGCAAATAACATCGTGGTTTGGAGTTAATCTCGATAAAACAATAAATCAACGAGCAGTTAGTTAGAAAAGTTTACTCTTACTATAACAAATACTATCTATTTAAACTCTTTTTTTTATGATTGTATTTGATTTGCATATTATTGCATATTCAATAAAAAATTTGACTTTCTATTATATATATGTATGTAATGTAATTTTACATTTTGTTTTTCTGTTTCTGATTCCTTTGTTCCATTTTGTTCCATATAGTTATCCATTTATAGTTGGTTCTAGTTAGCTATAGTAGACATAAGGAAACGAGGAAGAAAAACTCATAGTTATTGAAAAATAGAAGACAAACCCCCTCATTATAAACTGCTATCCAAAAAGAAGAGGACAGTAATCTACACATTGATTTTTTCTTTTTCACATTTTTTTGAACCGTATGCATCAAAAGGTGCATGTACGGTTCCTAAGGGATAAAATTTTACCCTAATCAACCGACTTTATCGAGCAAGATTACTTTTTTTAACCCAAGAGATTACGACCGAGATCTCGAATTACCTTGTTGGTCTTATCATATATCTCAGTATAGAGGATCAGACCCAGGATTTGTATTTGTTTATAAATTGTCCTGGCGGATGGGTATTACCCGGAATAGCTATTTTTGATGCTATGCAACTTGTGCTACCAGATATATATACAATATGCATGGGACTAGCCGCTTCAATGGGATCTTTTATCCTGGTCGGAGGAGAAATTACCAAACGTTTTGCATTCCCTCACGCTTGGCTTTGGCGCCAATGAGTTTTTATTTGAGAAAAAAAGATTATGCCTTCACCATAAAAAATATCAATATATATTATGTTATGAGTAAAAATAGCATGGCACTTTGAATTCGATATGCAAAATTTTGTTCGTTTTTTTTCAAAACATTAGATTATGTATCGAGAGAGGAGTATGAGATAAAGGGTATTCCCGATTTTTATTTATCCGGAGTCCATTTCAGCGTCACAAACTTTTTTTATACCAAAAGACTCTTAATCCTAACCTAACAATATTTATGTTTGAAAGAGTACAAAAAAAACTTCCTTATTTAAAATAAAAAAGAAACTTTGGGATTGCTGAATTACAGACGAAATGAACGAAACGAATCTATAAAGCAACGGAGCCATCGTAGTATTTTGAACTCACGAAAAGAAGGGTGGTAATTGAACGATTTACTGATCTGGATCTGATCGATTCTATTTTTCTTCGATGGAAGAGAAAAGTAAATTTCATTGTCGAGCCGTATGCAATGCGCAAAAGATGCACGTACGGTTGTTCAAGTTTCTTGTTATTCGCTATCTTTTGTCTTCGACGCATCAAGGCGAGATAGAAGAAACCCTTTTTGTTATATCATCAGGGTAATGATCCATCAACCCGCTAGTGCTTTTCATGAGGGATCGACGGGAGAGTGTATGATGGAAGCGGAAGAACTGTTGACTCTGCGAGAAACCCTCACAAAGGTGTATGCACAACGAACAGGCCAACCTTTTTGGGTTCTAACCGAAGACCTGGAAAGGGATGTTTTTATGTCAGCAAGAGAAGCCCAAGCTCACGGAATTATTGATCTTGTAGCGAATGAAGGAGTAGAAATAGTAAAGAAAGACAAATGGAAAGAGTAGAAGTAGGCAAATTCACAAATTTATATTTGATCTTTTTACTTGACTAGGGAATATTCTCTATAACTAGAAAAAATTCATAATCATCAGGTTAGGATTGATCTAAACCAGTCCCTTATGTAAATGATTCAGCATGCCAACTATTAAACAGCTTATTAGAAACACAAGACAGCCAATCAGAAACGTCACAAAATCCCCCGCTCTTCGGGGATGTCCTCAGCGCCGAGGAACATGTACTAGGGTGTATGTGCGACTCGTTCAGATTATGGGCTGGGCCAACAAAAGAAATCCATTTTCCAGTATCAATGATCATTACGCGCGAATAGGATAAAATGGAAGAACTACGGTCACTATCGAAAAAAAGATCTATCATATCCATCTATTGCGTATTAAATTTATGGTTTCTCTTGGTGTAACCCCAACCAGCTCAATTTAAGATGAGAAGCAAGTTCCCATTGGTAGCAAGTGCTATACATTAAGCGGGAAGGTATTCTTAAAAAAAAGATTATGCTCCCATTTTTTCAAAACGGACTAACAGGGTCAGCTATCCAGCAAACCTTCCAAATGAAATACCGTTACTGTATAGGCGGATCTCGTTGTGAAAGATCTATTACTGGATATTTCATGGGTAGAGCCGAAGATTTTTAATTGTACAAGTTACCAATAACGTTGACTAAACGAAGTAAAGGGCTCCGGTGTATAGAGAGGACCTCACCGTTTAAGAAGTAACCATAGAAACGAAGGAATCCACTATTTCTTTATTTATCTAGATTATCCAGATTTATTACGTTTTTCTTTGGGATAATGAGTATCAATCCAATTTCTTATTTCATTTGGCGTTGGGGTGAAATGCCGCAAAAAAATAAAAAATCGTGGTCGGGAAGGTTATAGTAGCAAAAGCCATTGGAATTCTTTTTATACATTGGAAAAATTCGTTTTGTTATTAACAGCGAGGACAGAAAAAATAACTCAAAGAGAAAGAAAATCAATTAGTTATTTAACAAAGTTTCATTTATTCAATGACCAGAGTTAGACGAGGGTATATAGCTCGGAGACGTAGAAAAAAAATGCGTTTATTTGTATCAAGCTTTCGAGGGGCGCATTCAAAAACTATTCGCATTATTACTCAACAGAAAATAAGAGCTTTGTTTTCGGCTCATCGAGATAGAGATAAGAAAAAGAGAGATTTTCGTCGGTTGTGGATTACGCGGATAAACGCAGCAATTCGCGAAACGGAAAGGGGTGTATACTATAGTTATAGTAAATTTATAAATGATCTGTACAAGAGACAGTTGATTCTTAATCGCAAAATACTTGCACAAATAGCTATATTAAATAAGAATTGTCTTTATAGTATTTCCAATGATATCGAAGATTGGAAAAAAGCAAACGAAATGATTTAAACAAAGTCCCCCGGAGAAGGAACTCCGGGAAGGGAAGATAGAATCAAAATGAGTCCGATAAAATAAAATGTAAAATACAATTACAATAAAGTAGTCAAAATGAACAAAGACATTCAATAAAAAAAAGATTGCTTCTTCCTCGATTTTTCTTACGAGACAACAAAAAATCCGTATTTTCGAATTTTTCGAGCAAAAAATCAATTGAAAAAAGAAAAATAAAGAGTAAACCTATTGTTTTTTTGTTCGAAAAGCTCGAAAACCCGTAGTTCTAATGGCCGACTTGGCTTTTTCAAATTGTTTCTCATTATTCAGAAAGGGTAACAAAGATAGAATACGAGCTTGTTTTATAGCAATAGTAATTAATCGTTGTTGTTTCAGAGTCAATCTATTCACGCGCCTAGATAAGATTTTTCCCTGTTCACTAATAAATCGACTAATTAAACTCATGTTTCTATAATCAATTCGGTCCCCCGATTGAAGCGGGGGCAAGCGCCTACGAAAAGACCGCTTAGATTTAAGGAAAGATCGCTTGGATTTATCCATGGTTTGTTTAGTTTATTTATTCCTTATTATATAAAAAATATTCTGCCGAAAATCCTATTTCTAATTCATTTTTTTAGATCGGACCGAAATAGGATTTGGTTTTTTTCTTTTCTTTAATTTGAATTTGTATATGTTCTCTTTATTTATATATTGATTGATTTATATGATATGCGCTTATCGCTTAGATTATTAGAAATTCTATATAGCTTCTAGTTCGGAATCCTTTTTTTATATTCTTTTTTACTTTTTTATTTAAAGAAAATTAAAGAAAATTGCTAATAGAATATTCTTCGATATATATTAGACTATTGTATAGAATATTATGTCTGTTTATTACATTTTGAACTCTCCCTTCAACCTTCAAAAGGCGATAAACAGACGTTCGGTTCGATCTATTTTTTTATCTCTCCATGAATTGTATGCTTGTAACAATAGGGACAGAATTTTCTCAATTCCAACCGACTAGGTGTGTTGTGTCGATTCTTTTGAGTAATATACCGGGAAATACCCCTTGATTCCTTATTAACATTCTTACAACTAATACATTCCAAAATAACGCTTACTCGTACATCTTTACCCTTGGCCATGAACCCCCCTTTTGTGTTCATTTTTTATTCAAGCAACTCTTTTATTTTCGACCTGAAGCGGAGAGAAAGAAAAAAATAGAAATTGCTAACTCAAAATACACTTTATTTAAAAGAGTTCGTTGCAGTAAATAGAGGAATAGGCAATAGTCACAAAAAATAAATAGTAAAGAGAATTCAGTTGTTATAGTATAATAGACGTAATACGCGGATTTCGAAATCTATTTCTAATCACAGTAAAGTATTTCATTTCAATCTCGTGTATGAGACTTTTGCCCTCGACCCATATTTTCATTTGCGTTCTCCCTCTATTCATTTTTGAATAGAAAATTGGAATTTTCCATTCGAGCTTGAGCACAAGCTTTGCTGAGGTTGAATCCAATTTTCTTTCTCCCTTTTAGAATAGAAGGTCAAAGGGAGAAAGGGCGGGGGATTAGTCACAGGTAGTGGATGCTATCTCTAATCGTTGTTACCTCCCCTACCATGTAAATAACTAGAATGAAAAAAAAGGGAATGTTAACGCATCCGGGAAAAAACGATTGATTTCTATCAATAGACCTGCTAAAGATCCGAACCATAAAGTACTTAGTACCGGTGCCACGGAGAGATATGTTTTTAGATCTCGCATTGAAAATCCTCCTTCTTTTTTTTTTAGTTCTATATTGTAACACATAAGAATAATACATATACATATATGATAGATGATCAGATGCATATGTATTTCAAAAAAACCACTTGTATTTGTACATGAAATTCCTAAAGCAAATTTCAACGTATACCAATCCGGTAGAGAAGACTTGCTACCTTTATTTTCAGTTAAAAAAGATGTTCCTACTGAGCATTCCCTAAAAGCTTTTTTTTACTTTACAGCGTATATGTATCCAAAGACTTTTATATCATATACAATTTTATATTATATCATATATAATAGGAAAAAAACCCGGCAAGATCTATTCTGTTCTGTAGGTAAATAGGAAAAATAATGATGTGGAAAAAAAGAAAAGTGTTATTTACAATAACACTGTAAACCTATTAAAAGGGATGTAGCGCAGCTTGGTAGCGCGTTTGTTTTGGGTACAAAATGTCACGGGTTCAAATCCTGTCATCCCTACCTATTACTTTTCCTCTGAGAAGTAACGACGAATTGATTGATATCGCTGAAATCGATTCAAATTGGACATACCTAATCTGTCATTTTTAGAATAGTATTAAGAATTGTATTCTATATAATTCTATATAATATTAGACTCTTAATAGATATCTTATCTATTGTGAGATGCATGAAGGAGTAGATTACAAAAGTAATCCCCCTTTTTCTTTACTATCTGTGATAAGAAAGCGCTCTTAGTTCAGTTCGGTAGAACGCGGGTCTCCAAAACCCGATGTCGTAGGTTCAAATCCTACAGGGCGTGATTTCCTTCTGGTTAGTTCTAATTAGAGTGAAATAACTTCACCCTTTTGAAGAAAAATCGCAAATTGACCTCCTGTGCCTTAAAGGAGGTCAATCAAAAAAGAGTTGTTAACTAATCAAAGGTCCAACTGATCACCACGTCTGTATTGTAAATATGCAGTTACAAATAACCCAGCCAAAGTAATAGGAATCAAACCTAAGACGATTCCAAATAGAAGTACTTCAATCATTTCAATTTGTTTGACAGGAAAGGGGGGAGGTAATATCTATCCCTAAATATTAATCCTAATTGTCCATGAATATCAATGAAAGCGGAAAAATGTGGCGATAAAGAGCTAAAAAAAAAGAACTTCAAAAAAAAAATACACGCAATCCTACAGAAATATTTCTTTTTATGATTCTGAATTGTTGATTCAATTGATTTCAAATAAGTCGTATCTTGCTCAGACCAATAAATAGAGCTGAGGTTATAGTTAAAGCTGCTAGTAGAAAACCAAAATAACTAGTTAGAGTAGGCATGAAGGAGCTAAATCAAATATGTTTTTTTATACATATATTTTTAAAGCACTTACCTAAGTTTAAATTTTTTTGTGAAAGATAGGAGCAAAAATCAGAACAAATACCAATTGAAAGAATAAGTCCCATTTATTCCTCAATCATTCCATCATTACATTATAGATATAACTAAGAAAGATAAAGGAAGAGGAGTAGAAAAAGAAATCGACTCATTGTCTGTGACATCTACAAATCCCGCGATTTCGAATCAACAGATTTTTTGAGCAACTCTTGGAGTAAACTAATAAAAAAAACTAAGAACTATGTCATGTAACTTTGTTAAAAAAAGACTCTCATTATTCGAATTCGAAATCAACTTATCAGATTGATCCCTTACCCGATTTTCGTTTCGAGTCCGAAGCAAATAATGAAGAGAATCTCTATACTTTTTTGATTACTTGGCAGATTTTTATTTTATATTAAACGGCGCGTAGTTCTATGTTGATAAGCAATAAAAAAGAAATTGTCTAATACGTATACTTAGTTTCAATATTAATTGAAATTGCCTTGCTGTGTCAGAAGAAGGAC